ATTATATAGAAGAAAAGAAAGGAGAAGAAAAAAAAAAAGAGAAGGACAAAAACGAAGAGAACAAAAGAAAGGAAAAAGTACGAATAGAAATAGCGGAAGCCTGGGATACCATCCCCTTGGCACAAATAATAAGAGGTTTAATGTTAATAACTCAATCGAATCTTAGAAAATATATTCTCTTACCTTCATTAATAATAGCTAAAAATATTGTCCGTATAATGCTTTTTCAATCTCCTGAATGGTCTGAGGATTTCAAGGAATGGAATAGAGAAATACATATTAAATGCACCTATAATGGTGTTCAATTATCAGAAAGAGAATTTCCAAAAAATTGGTTATTAGATGGCATTCAGATAAAAATACTATTTCCTTTCTGTCTAAAACCTTGGCACGGATCTAAGCTAAGGTCTTCTTATATGGATCAAATGAGAAAGAAAGGCCAAAAGGATGATTTTTGTTTTTTAACAGTTTGGGGAATGGAAACTGAACTTCCTTTTGGTTCTCCCAGAAAACAGTCTTTCTTTTTTGGACCTATTTTTAAGAAACTAAAAAAAAGAATTGGAAACTTAAAAAAAAAATACTTTCTAATTCTACAAGTTTTAAAAGAAAGAACAACATTTTTTCTAACTATCTCAAAAAAAACAAACAAATGGTTTAGCAAAAGTATTCTATTTTTAAAAATAATAATAAAAGAAATTGCAAAAATAAAAAAATTTTTATTTAGTAGATTGAAAGAAGTAGATCAATCAAGCGAAACTAAAAAAGAAAAAGATTCTATAACGCGTAATCAAATAATTCATGAATCCGTGAATCAAATTAGATCTACAAGTTGGACAAATTATTTACTGACAGAAAAAAAAATGAAGGATTTAACTGATAGAACAAGTACGATTAGAAAAAAAATAGAAAAAATTACAAAAGAAAAAAAAAAAGTGGCTCCAGGAATAAATGTTAATCCTAATACTAATAAAAGTAGTTCGAATACTGAAAGATTCAAATTACCAAAAACTATTTGGCAAATAGTAAAAAGGCGCAGCGCTCGATTAATTCGTAAATTTCATTTTTTTATAAAATTTTTTATTGAAAAGATATACATAGATATACTTCTATCTATGATTCATATTCCCAGAATGCATACAAAACTTTTTGTTGAATCAACAAAAACTCTTATTGATAAACCCATTTTAAATATTGAAAAAAATCACGAAAAGAGTAATAAAACTAATGAAAGGAAAATTGACTTTATTTCAACTATACAAAAATACTTTTTCTATAATAATTCACAGAAGGTTGATAGAGTATCCTCCTTCTCACAAGCATATGTATTTTACAAATTATCACAAACCCAAGCTCTTAACTTAAACAAGTTAAGATCTATTCTTGAATATCACGCAATACCCCTTTTTCTGAAAACTTCAATAAAAACTTATTTTGGAAGACAAGGAATAATTGATTCTGAATTCAAAACTAAGAAACTTCGGAACTCGAAAAAAAATCAATGGAAAAGCTGGTTAATAGGTCATTATCAATACGATTTATCTCAGATTAGGTGGTCTAAATTAATAGCACAAAAGTGGCGAAATAGTACCAACCAATGTCGTACAATTCAAGATAAAAATTTAAAGAAAGAAGATTCATATGAAAAAGAACAATTAAGTTATTATAAAAAACAAATCAATTACAAAGTATATTTATTACCAAATCCGAAAGATAATTTTAAAAAATACTATATATATAATCTTTTATCTTATCGGTCTATTAATTATAATTATGAAAAGAAGGAGGACCCATCCATTTATAGATCACTATTCCAAGTAAATAAGACTCAAAAAAATTCTTATAATTACAACACACAGAAAAGAAAAACATTTGATAAATTAGCTTCTATTCCTATTAATAATTTTATTTATTTTCTAGGCAAAAGTCATATTATATATATGGAAAAAAATACGGATCGAAAATTTTTTGATTGGAAAATCATCAATTTTTGTCTTAGAAAAAAAATAGATATTGAAGCCTGGGTCAAGGTCGATACCAATATGAATCAAAATACAAAGACTGAAGCTACTAATTCTAATTATCAAATAATTGATAAAATTGATAAAAAAAATCTTTTTTATCTTCTGGTTCATCAAGATAAAGAAAGCAATTCCTCCAATAAAAAAAAAAAATGGGATTGGATGGGAATGAATGTAGAAATACTAAGTCATCCTATATCAAATCTGGATCTTTGGTTCTTCCCAGAATTTTTACTACTTTATAATGCATATAAAATGAAACCCTGGTTTATACCAAGCAACTTCCTTTTTTTTAATTTTAATATTAATAATATAAATGAAAATCTTAGTGAAACTCAAAATATCAATAGAAAGCCAAAAGTAATTATATCGTCGAACGAAATAAAAAATCAAAAAGAAAAAGAATCTAAAAACCAAAGAGAGCTTAGATCAAAGGTACAAAACCAAGAAAATCTTGTATCTGTTCTCTTAAATCAAGAAAATGAGATTGAAGAAATTTATTCAGAATCAGACATGAAAAAACTACAAAAGAAAAAACAATACAAGAACAATACGGAAGCAGAACTAGATTTCTTCCTGAAAAGATATTTACTTTTTCAATTGAGATGGGAGGGTGCTTTGAATCAAAGAATGATCAATAATATCAAAATATATTGTCTCCTGCTTAGAATGAAAAATCCAAAAAAAATAACTCTATCCTCTATTCAAAGGAGAGAAATGAATCTTGATATAATGCTGATTAATAAGAATTTAACTTTTACAGAATTGAGGAAACGGGGAATATTGATTATCGAACCTTTTCGTCTGTCTGTAAAAAAATCAGGACAGTTTATTATGCATCAAACCATAAATATTTCATTAATTCATAAAAGTAGGTATTGTACTAATCAAAGATACCGAGAGCAAAGATATACCGATAAGGAAGATTTTGATGAATCTATTCAAAGCCATCTACCTGGAAATAATTATTCTGATTTTATTTTTCCTGAAAATATTTTATCGTCTAGACGTCGTAGAGAATTAAGAATTCTAATTTGTTTCCATTCAAAAAATAGACAAGGTATGGATCAAAATATACCATTTTGTAATGGGAATCATTTTCGAAGTTGTAGTCCATTTTTGAATGAAAATAAAGATATTGATAGACATCAATTAATTAAATTAAAATTCTTTCTTTGGCCCAATTATCGATTAGAAGATTTAGCATGTATGAATCGATATTGGTTTGATACAAATAATAGCAGTCGTTTCAGTCTGTTAAGGATACATATGTACCCACAACTGAAAATCGGTAAATGATACTTTATGTCCTATATCAGATCTGATATATGAAAGCAAACAAATGAACATCTAACTTGTCTTACATTTTAGTCTAATATATGATACTAATTTAATGTAATGAGGTATTCATTATTTTTTTTGTTTTTTTTTCCGAAAAGCGCGCATCAATCTTCTTAACTGCTTAATTTTAAGATTTAAACTATTCTATTTTGAAAATGCAAAATATACTATTCTTTTGTATGCCTATCCGAATCCAATTTTAATTGGATTGATTTATTTTTAAAAATTAGATATAGAATTCCATAAAAATTGAAAATTGGTTTATTGTGTATACCAAATTAAACTAACTCACATTATTATTACTGATCGGTAAAATTCATATTTGTAAAAAAAAAAAAAGAATTATTTTATGGTAAAAAATTCATTCATTTCCGTTTTTTCACAAAAAGAAAAAGAGGAAAACCCCGGGTCTGTTGAATTTCAAGTATTCCGCTTTACTAATAAGATACGACGACTTACTTCCCATTTGGAATTGCACAAAAAAGACTATTTATCTCAGAGAGGCTTGCGTAAAATTCTGGGAAAGCGCCAACGCCTGCTAGCTTATTTATCAAAAAAAAATAGAGTACGGTATAAAGAATTAATTGGTCAGTTGAATATTCGAGAGAGAAAAACTCGTTAATTTGAAAAGTTATTTTTATTTTGATGATCCTCTTTTTGTTTTCAGCAATTCATGGAAAAATGAATCGGGAAAAAACCTATGACTCTACCAGCTACAAGAAAGGACCTCATGATAGTCAATATGGGTCCTCACCACCCATCAATGCATGGTGTTCTTCGACTCATCCTTACTCTAGATGGTGAAGATGTTATCGACTGTGAACCAATATTGGGTTATTTACACAGAGGGATGGAAAAAATTGCAGAAAACCGAACAATTATACAATATTTGCCTTATGTAACACGTTGGGATTATTTAGCTACTATGTTTACAGAAGCAATAACTGTAAATGCACCTGAGCAGTTGGGAAATATTCAAGTACCTAAAAGAGCCAGCTATATCAGAGTAATTATGTTGGAGTTGAGTCGTATAGCTTCTCATTTGTTATGGCTTGGACCCTTTATGGCAGATATTGGTGCACAGACCCCTTTCTTCTATATTTTTCGAGAAAGAGAATTAATATATGATCTATTCGAAGCTGCCACCGGTATGCGAATGATGCATAATTATTTTCGTATTGGAGGAATAGCCGCTGATCTACCTCATGGCTGGATAGATAAGTGTTTGGATTTTTGCGATTATTTTTTAAGGGAGGTTGCTGAATATCAAAAGCTTATTACACGAAATCCTATTTTTTTAGAACGAGTTGAGGGGGTAGGTATCGTTAGTGAAGAGGAAGCAATAAATTGGGGTTTATCAGGACCAATGCTACGAGCTTCCGGACTACAATGGGATCTTCGTAAGGTTGATCATTATGAGTGTTATGACGAATTTGACTGGGAAGTCCAATGGCAAAAAGAAGGGGATTCATTAGCTCGTTATTTAGTACGAATTAGTGAAATGACAGAGTCTATAAAAATTATTCAACAAGCTCTGGAAGGAATTCCGGGAGGGCCCTATGAGAATTTAGAAACCCGGCGCTTTGCTGAAGTAAGAAATCCCGAATGGAATGATTTTGACTACCGATTTATTAGTAAAAA